CTAAATTTCCGGGGGCATGCGAAAAATGATAATAGATCCCGTCGTTAATAATTAATTAAAAAATAATAAAATATAGATGCTTATCGTTCATTAATGAGAGGTGAATCTTATGATACAGAAGAGAAAGGTGAAGAAATATACAGAAGTATACACTTTAGGTCAACATATATGTATGTCTGCTCACAAAGCGAGAAGAGTAATTGATCAAATTCGTGGGCGGTCCTATGAAGAAACACTTATGATACTAGAACTTATGCCTTATCGAGCATGTTATGCCATTTTAAAATTGGTTTATTCTGCAGCAGCAAATGCTAATCACAATAAGGGTTTGAACGAAACAAGTTTAATCATTAGTAAAGCCGAAGTCAACGAGGGCACAACTGTGAAAAAATTAAAGCCCCGGGCTCGAGGACGGGGTTATCCTATAAAAAGATCCACTTGTCATATAACTATTGTATTGAAAGATATATCTTTAGATGAAGAGGAAGAAATAGATAAAAGGAAATTCTATAAATTAGAGCTGAGGAATACTTAAAGGAAGAATATTTTATATTATAAAAAATACAAATACGCTATATTATGTTATGCTTAAAAAAAATCGAATGAATAAAAAAAAAATACAAACAGATGTCACGTTTCACGATATATATAGTAGTGGGGGATTATGGGACAAAAAATAAATCCACTTGGTTTCAGACTTGGTGCAACCCAAGGTCATCATTCTCTTTGGTTTGCACAACCAAAAAATTATTCAAAGGATCTACAAGAAGATCAAAAAATACGAGATTGTATCAAAAATTATGTGCAAAATAATATGAAAATATCCTCTAATGTAGAGGGAATTGCACGTATAGAGATTCAAAAAAGAATTGATTTGATTCAGGTCATAATCTATATGGGATTCCCCAAGTTATTAATAGAAGACAGGACTCGAAGAATCGAAGAATTACAGACGCATGTACAAAAAGAACTCAATTGTGTAAACCGAAAACTCAACATTGCTATTACAAGAATTGCAAATCCTTACGGGCACCCCAATATTCTTGCAGAATTTATAGCCGGACAATTAAAGAATAGAGTTTCATTTCGCAAAGCAATGAAAAAAGCTATTGAATTAACTGAACAGGCAGGTACAAAAGGGATTCAAGTACAAATTGCAGGGCGTATCGACGGAAAAGAAATTGCACGTGTTGAATGGATCCGAGAAGGTAGAGTTCCTCTACAAACCATTCGAGCTAAAATTGATTATTGTTCCTATGCAGTTCGAACTATCTATGGGGTATTAGGCATCAAAATTTGGATATTTGTAGACGAGGAATAATAAGAACTTACTTGACTTATATTTAGTTCTATCTGGTGATAAAACAAAAAACAAAAAATGGCAAACTCTTTCATTCTTTTTCTGGTAAATAATAAAAAAAAAAAAAGAACAATTCTATAAGGTTGAATAAAAATTCGATTAATCATTTGATATAATTGCTATGCTTAGTGTGTGACTCGTTGGTTTTTTTAGGGTTGGGATTCAAAAAAATGGACAGCCCATAGTACAAACTGATAACTATAGAACTAATAACCAACTCATCACTTCGTGTTATCTGGATAGAAAGAACCAGTCAAGATATGATATATAAGTCATATCATTGTAGCAACTGAAATCTTTTTTACATAAACAAACAAAAAAAATCTGATTATGGGTTGTAAAGCAATATAAAGTATACAGATAAATGGAAGGGTGAGAGAAAGATAGAAAAAGAATATTAATGATATATAATTCCAATATGTAAGGTCTATGAGTCATCTCATATAAAGGGAATGTAATAAAGCATCAATACTGATTGATCCATAATTAGACAAATCCGTGCATAGAACACAAAATCAAGAGCCCCGAGCCAATAAAGACTGAGAAGGTTGACTCAAGAATAAATTTAATTGGAGGCTCCGTTGTAAAATTCAGACCTAATCATTAATCGAGAAGTGGTGGGAACGACAGAACCTGTGAATGCATAAGATTCTATTGAAAACGAATCCTAATGATTCATTGAGTAGGATGGCGGAACGAACCAGAAACCTATTCATTTATTCTGAGAGGTCATGTCATAGACTAATCTTACAACTGAATGTTGAAAGAGTAAATATTCGCCCGCGAATTTTTTTTATTTCTAAATTTGAGTCGATTCGAAATAAAAGGAAAAACAAAATAAAGATTCATTATAACGTTCTACCAAAACGACATTATCTATAAATAGAATACGTGTTAAATTATATATTAAAACACAAAAAATTTCTAATTTCTAATCGATTAGATCAAATTTCAAAGAATCCCACGATTCCATATATTATTAACCGTGTATTTTTTTTTTTGTTTAATTATTTAAAATTGTTTAATTCGCGAGGAGCTGGATGAGAAGAAACTCTCGTGTCCGGTTCTGTAGTAGAGATGGATGGAATTGCTAAACAACCATCAACTATAACCCCAAAAGAACCAGATTCCGTAAACAACACAGAGGAAGAATGAAAGGAATATCTTATCGAGGTAATCGTATTTGCTTCGGTAGATATGCTCTTCAAGCGCTTGAACCCGCTTGGATCACATCTAGACAAATAGAAGCAGGGCGGCGAGCAATGACACGAAATGCACGCCGCGGTGGAAAAATATGGGTACGCATATTTCCAGACAAACCTGTTACAGTAAGACCTACAGAAACACGTATGGGTTCGGGGAAAGGATCTCCCGAATATTGGGTAGCTGTCGTTAAACCCGGTAGAATACTTTATGAAATGAGCGGAGTAGCAGAAAATATAGCTAGAAGGGCTATTTCAATAGCGGCATCTAAAATGCCTATACGAACTCAATTCATTCTTTCTGGATAGGAATGTAGAAACAAACGAAAGGGGTTTTTGGGATGAAAAAAAAACAATTGCAGGTTTCTTTTTTTGTTTTGAACAAATAATATTTCTTTTTTTTTTTTTTTATTTATACCTTTGCATTGAAAAAGAAAAAACCGATAAAAAAATGATATGATTCAACCTCAAACCCATTTGAATGTAGCGGATAACAGCGGGGCCCGAGAATTGATGTGTATTCGAATCATAGGAGCTAGTAATCGACGATATGCTCATATTGGTGACATTATTGTTGCTGTAATCAAGGAAGCAGTACCAAATACACCTCTAGAAAGATCAGAAGTGGTCCGAGCTGTCATTGTACGTACTTGTAAAGAACTCAAACGCGACAACGGTATGATAATACGATATGATGACAACGCTGCGGTTGTTATTGATCAAGAAGGAAATCCAAAAGGAACCCGAATTTTCGGCGCGATCGCCCGGGAATTAAGACAGTTAAATTTCACTAAAATAGTTTCATTAGCACCTGAAGTATTATAGGGGAAGACCTTAATATAGTATTTGAATGAAATTGATTAAATTTATTTAATTTATTAGTAAATTGTTTATCTATCACGTATATATCTTTAATAATTCATAAATATAAAAAAAAAAAGAATTCATAAATATTAAAAAATTCAGAAAAAAAGAAAAAGAGCATGTTGATTATATCAAAATTCGGGGGAAACAAAAATCTTAGTTTATCATGAGTAAAGACACTATTGCTGACATAATAACCTCTATACGAAATGCTGACATGAATAAAAAAAGAACAGTTCGAATACCATCTACTAACATCACTGAAAATATTGTTAAAATCCTTTTACAAGAAGGTTTTATTGAAAACGTGAGAAAACATCAAGAAAGCAATAAATATTTTTTGGTTTTAACCCTACGACATAGAAGAAATAGGAAAGGACCATATAGAACTGTTTTAAATTTAAAACGGATCAGTCGACCCGGTCTACGAATATATTCTAACTATCAACGAATTCCTAGAATTTTAGGCGGAATGGGGGTTGTAATTCTTTCTACTTCTCGAGGTATAATGACAGACCGAAAGGCTCGACTAGAAGGAATCGGCGGAGAAGTTTTGTGTTATATATGGTAATCTTTCTAATAGCCGACACGGTCATATTTGTGAAAAAAGAGAAAGGACAAGTTTATAATATTATCCCTCTTACATTAGTTGATACTTCAAAGCGGTTTTACCTGGAATGAAACAACAAAAATGGATTCATGAGGGTTTAATTACTGAACAACTTACCGATGGTATGTATCTTCCGGATTCGTTTAGATAACAAAAAAATTATTCTGGTTTTTGTTTCGTAAAGGATTTCATGTAGTTTTATACGTATACTACCAGGAAATAGACTAAAAATTGAGGTAAGTCCTTATGATTCAACCAAAGGGCGTATAATTTAGAGACTCCAAAGCAAAGACTTGAATGATTAGGCGGTTTTTTCAATTTCAACATTCTTTCGTGAGGATACAATTCGAAATTAAAAATTTCAAGAAACTTATTTTCTTCCAATTAAGTAGATTCGGTATTAAAAAAAGGAATGACAAATATGAAAATAAGGGCCTCCGTTCGTAAAATTTGTGAAAAATGTCGATTGATCCGTAGGCGGGGACGAATTATAGTAATTTGTTCTAACCCGAGACATAAACAAAGACAAGGATAATCTTTCTAAAACAAAAAGACTCTCGAAATCTAAAGGACCCGATGTACAGATGTACAAATAAATAAATAAAATAAGTAAAAAAAAAAAAACAAAGAATAAGGATCTGTTTTGACATGAATAAGGATCTGTTTTGACATGAAATGGATATATCCATATATCTCTGACTTATATTTATGAGATGATAAAATATGGCAAAACCTATACCAAAAATTGGTTCGCGTAGAAATAGACGTATTGGTTCACGTAAGAATACACGTAGAATTCCCAAGGGAGTTATTCATGTTCAAGCAAGTTTCAACAATACCATTGTGACTGTTACAGATGTACGGGGTCGAGTAATTTCTTGGTCCTCTGCCGGGGCTTGTGGATTCAAGGGTACAAGAAGGGGTACACCATTTGCCGCTCAAACCGCAGCAGGAAATGCTATTC